ACGGATTTCCTGGGAAACGAAGTCATAGGCACGTAGGTTCAGAGCCAGGCCAACTACGCCAATAGCACTCATCCATAAACCGGTGACGGGTACAAATAGCATAAAGAAATGTAACCAACGTTTATTGGAAAAAGCAACACCAAAGATTTGGGACCAAAAGCGGTTAGCAGTGACCATTGAATAAGTTTCTTCCGCTTGAGTTGGGTTAAAAGCTCGGAAGGTATTTGCACCATCACCATCTTCGAATAGAGTGTTTTCTACAGTAGCCCCATGAATAGCGCATAGCAGAGCCGCACCTAATACTCCGGCAACTCCCATCATATGAAAGGGGTTCAACGTCCAATTATGAAATCCTTGGAAGAAAAGGATGAATCGAAATATAGCTGCTACGCCAAAACTCGGTGCAAAGAACCAACCAGATTGTCCCAGTGGATAAATAAGGAATACGGAAACAAAAACAGCGATTGGACCAGAGAATGAAATTGCATTATAAGGCCGCAATTGAACAGACCGAGCAAGTTCAAATTGACGTAACATGAAACCTATTAGTGCAAAAGCCCCATGGAGAGCGACAAAAGTCCACAGACCGCCTAATTGACACCAACGAGTAAAATCCCCTTGTGCTTCCGGTCCCCATAGTAGCAACAAAGAGTGTGCTAAACTATTGGCAGGGGTGGAAACCGCCGCCGTTAAGAAATTGCAACCTTCCAAATAAGAACTAGCCAATCCATGGGTATACCAAGAAGTTACAAAAGTAGTCCCTGTAAACCAACCCCCTAAAGCGAAATAAGCACAAGGAAAGAGCAATAGGCCGGACCATCCTACAAAAACGAAACGGTCCCTTCGTAACCAGTCGTCCATAATATCAAATAGATCATTTTCTTCTTTAGTAACTCTACCAAGGGCTATAGTCATAGTGATCCTCCTATTCAATTACTTCAACCATTTCCGAGCACCTCATATTACTTCCAAGGCATATGATAGTTTGATTATCTGTGGACGATTTCTTTCTCGTTCAATGCCCTTTTTCAATGGTCTCGAAGATAGAAATTTTGCATTTTTATCTATGGGGTCACAACCGAAGTCGTGGTAAATCCATGAATTTCATTAGATTCATTTTTCTTATACTATAGAAATATAGAAATAAACATTTGAATTCAGCATTATTCTATGATTCCTATTTCAAAGCCTATCTTTTAAGGGAAAAATAACCCCTCTTTTCTCAGTCGCTCTCTATTGCATGGGTGGAAGAACAAAAATAGGATTCTGAAAAAAAAAAGAAAGATATTGAAAAGAAAAATTGACTTTCGAAATCCATTTTTATGTGTAACGGAAAAGAGTTGCGATTTCTTCTTATTCCTATAGAACGTCTAGTAACAAGAATATGAAATCGTAAATAGCGAAAAATTCTTGCCTTGCGCGGTCTAAGTCTAAGGAAATACAAAAAATCCGCTTATACAACAATTTCATCCACATCGAATTTATATATCAGAATAGCGGATAGAGGCATCATTCAAGGGGTCAGGTCTACTTACTTTATCTTTCTTTCCAATTTTATGGTGGGTTTGATAAGAATTTTTTTTCTATAACCTGCTTGTTTTATTCTAACAAGTCCTATACGGAAATGCCCGTTGAAGAGAAAATATATCTGATTGTCTCTCAGCCTATATCGAATTTTAGAAAGAAGAAACAAGAATTTTCTCCTTTTTTTTATTAACATTAAGAAAAAAGAATATAACTAAAATGGAATTGGCAATATAATTTTTATGCACTTTTAAAATGAAAAAAGGAAGGATTTTTTGTAATCGTTATTTCTTGCCTCTGTCATATCACGAAAACCTTTCGATTTGGAACGGGGAGAGATGGCTGAGTGGACTAAAGCGGCGGATTGCTAATCCGTTGTACAATTTTTTTGTACCGAGGGTTCGAATCCCTCTCTTTCCGCCCCCTCGGATCGTTTGGGACTTTCGAATTGTAAGGAATTCTAACCCCCGGATTTTCTCATAGATAAATGTACGAAATAAATCCAATTTGTAAGAAAAAATTCCCCAAAATTTTGGATTTTTACTCCTCACGTCCAGGATTACGTCCTGGGTCATTAGATAAGAATCCAAAGATAAAGAGGGAAACAAAGAATATCACTACTGTATAAACAAAGAGTTTGAGAGTAAGCATTACATAATCTCCAAGATTTTTTTTTAAGGAATAGATTACCCGTTTTTCCTTACCGCACAGATCCACTAGGATGGTTTTTTTTATTTTGACACCTAAAAAATGCAAAAATCAATTCTTAAAAAAATTGCAAGAATTGCTTTATAATAAGCAGTCTTATCAATATCAAAAATTAGTTTAAGTATTGTGTGGGTACCTAAAGGTACCTGCTCAACGTAGGTGCAGGGGGTAGAAAGGCTGATCCAAATTTATTGTTGGAGCTATACATTCAATGTGGAAGAATTTGAATTTTAGAATCGAAAGTTCATAATATAAGACTTCTTAGCTCTTCTACATTTTTGCATTTTTTTGGAATGAATACATCATTCAATTTGGCAGACAGAACAGAATAGTAAAGATTTCATCGAAAACTTACAGCAGCTTGCCAAACAAACGCTAATAGAAAAAAGAGTACAGGTATGACAGGCATAACATCCACGATTGGGTTGAAAATGGCATAAGCTTCGGGTAATTTGGCTAAGAAAAAACTAGTCGGATAAAGACCAGAATTAAAACAGATAGAGGTTAAACTAAGTATATTAGGCATAACAAGCATTTCGTTCTTATAGAGTAGATAATTGGATTTTGATTGAGTTATTTTTCTAAGGGAAAAGGAAAAGAAAAGGTGGATTCAAAATCCTTTTTTCTTCGGACTTTCCCAAACACAAAATACCTCCTTGTATTCGCATTCTTAAATGAGAATGGAAGAAATTCGACTTTCATATAATATCTTAATAGAATTCCATGTAATGATCAATGCATTTTTTGGATTCTATATTATCCGTATGTTTAGAATCCTAGCAAGAAAATATCCCTCATTTTTTAGGTAATTGAATTGAGATTGACGAATAATATATAATAAAAATACTGTTTATTAGTGTCGCATAAAACGAAATGGGGCGTGGCCAAGTGGTAAGGCAGCGGGTTTTGGTCCCGTTATTCGGAGGTTCGAATCCTTCCGTCCCAGATTTTTTTTTCATGAAAAGAAAGATAGAATCGTATTGTGCCCTGCACGACACAAAAGCTTATTAAAGAGAATAATTATTTCTTATGAACTCTTAGATTAGATGCATTTCTAAGGATTCTTTTTCTTTCTCAGAAAACAAAATCAAGTGTCAAGTCCAGTCAAATTGAATATCTTTATTTTTCATTAAAAATTTTGGTCTGTCAGGCACATCCAGGATATGCTCCTACTACTCATTACTCATATGTGTATGTGTTTTGAAATTCGAACTTTTTAGATAAACTTTATGCTCCATATCCATATCCATGAAGTGGAAATTCTTACAGGATCCATTTGACACCTAATGTGAAGAAAAGGGGGTTTCCATTCTACGGATAGAGACTAGATTTTTCTATTTTAGGCATTATCTGATTTGCAAATATCCATTTCTAAATCAATGGAATGTGAGGATTAGAGATAAATTCATATATTCTGTCTACTCGACTTTGGAATTGATTGAAAAACAAGAATTTATGAGGGAAAACACTGTATAAAAAATCAGACCTATCCCTTTATGATACAGATAGATTTTTTTTTTGTTGTTTTATTTTTGTTTTGTTGTTTTATTAGTAAAAAAGAGGGGCTCTTCTTTGGTTAAGCGAAAACGATCTCGATCTGTGATTCTTTAAATATCCAGAATGATCCATTCCAGTAAGGATAAGGTAAGAACTGTTCGTTGGATAGAATAGAATGGATTCGAAAAAAATCATACTTTTCTTATTTTTAATTTTGAGTTCTTTCTGTTACCTAAAAGAAAGAATGCTATAAGTAAAAGCTAAGTAAAAGCAAAGACCCTAATTTTACTTTACACTAATTTTTTTTTTACTTCATTTTATCTTTCTTTTGTTACTCCTGTTATTCCAGTCGAAGAACTATGAAAAGTTTATAACTAACAAAAAACTGCTAATCTTTTCATTGGCATAGTTTATTTGTTGGAGAAGAGTTGATTCTTCTCATTTCAGGATTGATCATCTTGAGTTCTCTGTTGAGGATGGAAATTCAATAATAAATAAGTTTTAAGCAAACTATTTTATTCCTCTTTTTCAAACTATGTTTCATTCATATGATAGAATATGGGTTTAAATAAATTGGATCCTTGCAGAGTCTTCCACGATAAATACTTATTTCTTTTATCCATATTTCTCCATAGATAGTAAGTTTGAATTAGTATACAAAACCAATGACTATTCATGATTCCATCCATATTGGATCAATTCTCGATACCACTTTGCAATGAAATTAGAGGAATGTTATGGTAAAACTTCGTTTAAAACGATGTGGTAGAAAGCAACGTGCGACTTGAAGGAGATGATCGATTGTGGATTTTGCTATCCACCATTTTCCATAGTAATGAAAATGCTCTTGGCTCGACATAGTCTGTTCTATTTGTCCCGAACCGAATTTGCGCTGGGTTGTTTGTAAGTAAATAGTACACGATGGAGCTCGAGAAGACAGAATTGATTTTTTATCAAGGGAAAGAATCTAGGGTTAGTGAAAACTAATAAATTAGGCCAACTTTGTCAGTCTATCCTTAATATAGAAATTGAAAGGTTAAAATAAGAAAAAGTCTAATTTTGGAAGATTGGAAAATTTTTTCGATTAAAAGTCTATCAGAATCAATCGTTCATATTCGATTTCTCTAGAAGAGGAAAATGCTTTATTGAAGGAAATAAGAAAAAAAGAAAGGGTATGTTGCTACTCTTTTGAAAGAAAAAAGAATAGGAATTCCCGAAGTAATGTCTAAACCCAAGGATTTCACAAATCAAAGATAAAGGATTCCGGAACAAGTAAACATGATTTTCAACCATCTCAACAATAGAAATAGAATTAGATCAGAATAAGGAATAAAAGTCAATTTGTTCGAGATGAGATAAAGAAAAGAGTTTAGAGACGACTCAAAAAATTTCGAAGGATTTCTCTTTTGAATTCTGTCAGTCAAAATTAGCCAACTTGAGTCATGAGTATAAATGAAATTTGTTTTTTCTTCTATAAGGAAATTAATGCAAGTCATAGTCTAATTTCTATCTACTTGTATTATAGATAGAAATTCGAATCATTTTCTCGAGCCGTATGAGGAAAAAACCTCCTATACGTTTCTAGGGGGGGGGGGCTTTGTTTATCTACATCTATCCCAATAAATGGTCTATCGAATCGTTGCAATTGATGTTCGATCTCGAAGAGAAGGAAGAGATCTTCAAAAAGTTGGTTTTTATGATCCGATAAAGAATCAAACTTGTTTAAATGTTCCAGCTATTCTCTATTTCCTTGAAAAAGGTGCTCAACCTACAAGAACTGTTTATGATATTTTAAGGAAAGCAGAATTCTTTAAAGATAAAAAAAGAACTTTGAGTTAATTGAAGAACTAAATGAATAAAAAATAAAAAAGTGGGAGGGGTCATTAATATCCCTTAATTATTTAGACACAACCTCTTTTTTAGTCCTATTTTTTTGCTGCATTTATGTGGTGCCAATCCAACAAAAGCCCTTATTTAATTTCCTTATTTGGATCTAATTGGTTTTCTTACCATTGTATTTCTATTGACAAAGGTCTATTGAACAAATAGAATTTGTAGCTAGATAGGTCTCTTTATCGTCACTCCATATTAGGTATTTCTGTCTACACTTTGCTCAAATGATAGGGTTGCCCGCCCCCTGCATGTACTTTCATATAAGATTTTTCTATTTAAATGCTAAAAAATAACAATTTTGCTATTATGATTGGGGCCGCTCCTTTTTTAACCTTAGTGAAATTAAACCGATCTGTTTATTTTGGTATTTGAGTGTTTTTAATGGGTGATAAAATCTTTCTTTTGATGTCTGGCTAATTCAATGTTTTGCCAGGAGCGTCTGGTGTAATTCCATCGATTTTTGGATTTCGATCGTATCTAAGATCCTATTTTATCTGGGTTGCTAACTCAATGGTAGAGTACTCGGCTTTTAAGTGCGACTATGATCTTTTACACATTTGGATGAAGCAACAAATTCGTCCAGACTCTTGGTAGAGTCTAGAAGACCACGACTGATCCTCAAAGGTAATGAATGGAAAAAGTAGCATGTCGTAATAAAATCAATTTCTTTTTTTTTTTGGAATAATAAAATTCTGATTTTCTGGGTCTAGTGAATAAATGGATAGAGCCTGGCTCTAATTCTGGTAAAATAAAAAGCAACGAGCTTAACTTCTTAATTGAAATGATTCCCCGATCTAATTAGACGTTAAAAATGGATTAGTGCCTGATGCGGGGAAAGGTTGGGTTTTCCTATCGGTGGACCCTTTAATTTTTTTTAGGAATCCTAATTATTCTTGATTATGGATTGAAAAGGAATGTTATGAATTGAATGTGTAAAAGAAGCAGTATATTGATAAAGAGACTGTATTCCAAAGTCAAAAGAGCGATTGGCCCGCAAAAATAAAAGATTTGTTCTTTTTTGTAATTAGAACAAACATAAACTAATTAGATAGAAAAGGAGCAGAAAAAGATCTATGGATTAGACTCCCTTTCTTTTCAGGGTTTGTTTTAAAAAATGTAACACCCTGTTCTGACCATATTGCACTATGTATCATCATTTGATAAATCGAGAAATGCTTTTTTCTCTGATTCAAGTAGAAATACAAATGGCAAAATTCGAAGGGTATTCAGAAAAACAGAAATCTCGTCAACAATACTTCGTTTACCCACTTCTCTTTCAGGAATATATTTATGCATTTGCCCATGATTATGTATTAAATGGTTCCGAACCTGTGGAAATTATTGGTTGTAATAACAAGAAATTTAGTTCACTACTTGTGAAACGTTTAATTATTCGAATGTATCAGCAGAATTTTTGGATTAATTCGGTTAATCATCCTCACCAAGATCGATTGTTGGATCACAGCAATCATTTTTATTCGGAGTTTTATTCTCAGATTCTATCTGAGGGGTTTGCAATCGTTGTAGAAATCCCATTCTCGCTAGGACAACTATCTTGTCCGGAAGAAAAAGAAATACCAAAGTTTCAAAATTTACGATCTATTCATTCCATATTTCCCTTTTTAGAAGACAAATTTTTGCATTTACATTATCTATCACGTATAGAAATACCCTATCCTATCCATTTTGAAATCTTGGTTCAACTCCTTGAATACCGGATCCAAGATGTTCCATCTTTGCATTTATTGCGATTCTTTCTCAACTATTATTCGAATTGGAATAGTCTTATTACTTCAATGAAATCCATTTTTCTTTTTTCAAAAGAAAATAAAAGACTATCTCGATTCCTATATAACTCTTATGTATCAGAATATGAAT